AAGAATGAATCAAATCTCCCCAAGTAGGATTCGAACCTACGACCAGTCAGTTAACAGCCGACCGCTCTACCACTGAGCTACTGAGGAACAAGGGGAGATTCGACCTCCTAGAGTTCAACTCCCGCTCTCAACCCGTGAACAATATGAGTCCGAAGCTTCTTTCGTAACTCCCGGAATTTCTTCGTAGTGGCTCCGTTCCATGCCTCATTTCATAGGGAAGCCCAAAGTGGCTCTATTTCATTCTATTTCACTTCCTAGCACTTCCTATCATTAATATCCATCCCTTTGGTCTTATTGCCATAAGAGATGTCGTTTATAGTCTATCTCTTTCTATATATGGAAAGTCAAGAAATTCTCATCGAAACATCGAGAAATTGTGCATATAGAAAACTCTAAAGAAAGAAAAAAAGGAGACCCATGCCATGATTTTCAAATCTTTTCTACTTAGTAGTCTAAGTTTCTCGATGAGGATAATGTAGTCTAAGTTTCTCGAGGAGGATAATTAATTCGGTCGTTGTGGTCGGACTCTATTATGGATTTCTAACCACATTCTCCATAGGTCCCTCTTAGATCTTCTTTCTCCAATCTTGGGTTAGGGAAGAAGGAGATATTCGCGACTACTGGCGGTTTCATTATGGGGCAGCTCATGATCTTCATATCGATCTATTATCCACCTCTGCATCTATTCTTTCTTAGCTAAACGGGTGGAAGATCCATCCAATTTGGTTATATCATGGACTCGAAAAACGGATCTGAATGTGACTGAAATGCACGATCTTCACAGGTATCACTTTTCACGATACCTAAACCTAAAAGGTGGAATAGCGATTTTCGAACCATTTCCTATAAGAGAATGGTTTCCATTACTTTGAGAAATGGATTCTATATCAAACTATAGCTATTGCATTAAAGAAGAAAAGAAACTAATAGAAGTTGAAGACGCGGAATGGTAGTGAATAGAGAAAAAGATTCTTCTGATTTTCTTGTTCCTGAAAATATTCTATCTATCTCCTAGACGCCGTAGAGAATTGAGAATTTTCATGTCTTTCAATTCTCGTACTCGTAATTGGAAAGTTACGGAAGGAGATACATCATTTTGCAATGAAAACAACATAAAAAACTCTGGACAATTTCGAAATCAGACCAAGCGTCTTAATACATATGCAAAAAAATTCATTATTGGCCCACCATTGATTACAAGATTTAGCTTTTATGAATCGCTATTGGTTTGATACGAGTAATGGTAGTCGTTTCAGTATGTTAAGGATACAGATGTATCCACAATTCATTTAGAGTTACTTAATAGCCTATTTCTTATACTATATCTCTATCCCGTGAAATATCTCTATCCCGTGAAATTCTCGAGCCGAAAGATGGATGCATATGCTGTGTTTCATTTTGCTAAATGATATCAATTAAATGGTATATCAATTCTATAAATTGGATATAGCAATAAATAAATCAGCAAAATTCTTTTATTTTAGATAGAAGAAATGTTTCTTCTATCTAAAATAAAAGAATGTACCCTTCTATCCAAATCCAATTTGCATCGATAAAATAAATCCAAATTCCAGATTCCAGCAGTAGATGAATAATTGCAAATTTTTGTGTGTACGAGATTAGAATAACTTCAAAATAACTGACATAATTTTTTATTTTTCCTGATCAGAAAAATACATGAAAAAGAAAGGAGGTAGAAAAATTTTTTGATTTATGGTTAAAGAAGAAAAACAAGAAAACAGGGGTTCTGTTGAATTTCAAGTATTCAGTTTCACCAATAAGATACGGAGACTTGCTTCACATTTGGAATTACACAAAAAAGATTTTTCATCGGAAAGAGGTCTACGAAGACTTTTGGGAAAACGTCAACGTTTGCTGGCTTATTTGGCAAAGAAAAATAGAGTACGTTATAAGAAATTAATCAGTCAGTTGGATATTCGGGAGAAGTAATTTAATCGTTCGAATTTTTTTCTTATTTTATTAGTAGTCTTATAGTAGTCTTAGATTTTGCATTTTGATGAGCCTCGTTTTGAGGAATTCATGGAATAATCCATTTTCATGGAAAAACGAATAAGAACAAGGATACATAACATAAAAAAAAGAATAGATAAGACGATATTCGCCCTCCCCCTACATATTTAATTTCTTCTCCTATACAAAAACCAGCAAGACCTACTCCATTGGTAATTCCATCAATGACACCTTTATCGAAAAAATACGTTAGTTCGGCCAATCTTCTTATACCCAAGATAAAGACCCTAGTATAGAAAACATCTATATAACCACGATTATATGACCAGCTGTATATCTTTTTTTTTACTTCATCCAAAAAGTTCTTTTTGGGATTCCCTTTTACAAGAGAATTTAAAAAATTCAAATTCTGAAAAAAAGAATAAGTAGATCCATAGAAGATATATGCTATGAATAGACCCAAAATTGCTAAACTTACAGAAGAAATTGCATTAGTGATAAATTCATATGAATTTATGGAAGAATTAGAACTTTCCTGGAAAAAGTTTATTGAAGGAGTTAGCCACTTTGATAATATGGTTAACTCCGATATTCCATTACCTTTTATTTCATTATCAAAATGGATTCCTATGGATCCAACGAACAAAGTAAAAAGTTGTAATATAAGAAGAGGAAATAGCATAGTATTTCCCGTTTCATGAGGATATACAAAAGTGTTTTTAGCTCCAAAGGGAGTACTAAAGGATCCTATCTTATTTCTTGTATTACCAGGAATTTCGGGTATATTTTGTGAAAAAAAAGAAACTCCACTCTTCATTGTTGATAAAACCAAATCCCTATTGACTCCTTTGGATATGCCTTTTCCCCATAAGGATATTGAATACAACGAACCCTCCTTAGTACTGCTGTAATTTTGAAAATGAACACGCAAATAGCCATCAAAAGTAAGTAAATATATTCGAAACATATAAAATGCGGTTAATCCTGCAGTAAAAGAAGCTATTATTCCAAAAAAGGGTGAATATAACCAACTATTACTCAGGATTTCATCTTTGGACCAGAAGCAAGCAAGAGGGGGAATACCACAAAGAGAAAGTGTACCACATAAAAAAGTAGTTCTTGTAATTGGAACGTATTTTCTTAAACCACCCATAAGAACCATATTCTGACTTTTATCTGGTGAATATCCAACAAGAGGTTCCATTGAATGAATAATGGATCCAGATCCTAAGAACAATAAAGCTTTCGAATAAGCATGAGTGATCAAATGGAATAAAGCAGCTTGATAAGAACCCATACCTAGGGCTAACATCATATAACCCAATTGAGACATTGTAGAATAGGCTAAGCTTCTTTTAATATCTCTCTGAGCAAGAGCTAAAGTGGCTCCTAAGAAGAGTGTTATTGTACCTACTAAAGAAATAAAACTCATTATCAAGGGTAGGGATATGAAAAGAGGAAGAAGTCGAGCTAGAAGAAAAATCCCCGCAGCAACCATAGTTGCTGCGTGTATAAGAGCCGAAATGGGAGTGGGTCCTTCCATAGCATCGGGTAACCATACGTGAAGAGGGAATTGTGCAGATTTTGCAACTGCACCAAGGAATAATAAAAAAGCACACAAAGTAGTAAGTAAGGAATTAACCCCATTATTAGGAATCCAGTTATTAGCAATTTTGAACAAATCTCGAAACTCTAAACTACCTGTTATCCAAAAAAAACCTAAAATTCCTAATAACAGACCAAAATCCCCTACACGATTAGTTACAAAAGCTTTTTGGCAAGCACTCGCTGCAATTGGTCGTGTAAACCAAAAGCCTATCAATAAATAGGAACACATTCCGACAAGTTCCCAAAAAAAATAAATTTGTATCAAATTGGAACTAGTAACCAACCCCAACATGGCAGTATTAAAAAAACTTATATAAACAAAAAATCTCAAATATCCTTCATCGTGAGACATATAATCATCACTATAAATAAGAACCAAGATTCCTACAGTAGTAATTAGTATTAACATAATAGACGTAAGGGGGTCGATCAAGTATCCAAATTCTAAGGAAAAATCATTATTGATGGTCCAAGACCATAGATATTGATAGATGGAACTTCCATTTATTTGTTGAATAGACAGGTGAACTGAGAATATCAGAGCTATACTTAAGAGTAAAATACTAGGAAAAGCCCATATGCGTCGAAGATTTTTTGTTGCTGTCGGAATAAGAAAAAGTCCAAATCCCATTGACATAATAACTGGAAGTGGGAGAAGAGGGATTACCCAGGCATATTGATATGTATGTTCCATAAGAAAAGAAATAGCAATTTTTAGTTGAAATTTTTCTATAAAATAGAATTGTTTCCGATTCACCAAACCTACTCTTATCTCTCTCTAAAGGAATTAAAAAAACAAAATAAGAATAAGAAAAAATACAGGAATTCCGGACTTTTCCAAATTTGTCTCATTAAAATATTCAAAAAGTGAATCAAATAATTTCGTTATCTAGTTATTAGTTAAAAAAATATTTATTAATAAAATACAAAAAAACATTGAATCATTTTACTTTCTATTCATTTTTGTATTTCTTTCTCTTAAAATAAAGGAGCTCTCTTGTTTCGTAATTGATTGATTGAATTCCAAAGAAAACCTATATTTATAGTATAGGAAATTCTCGAATATTGCTTACTTCATATAAAAGGAAATCCTAATGACTAGAATTCTCTAAGTTTTAGAATGTCTTGTTTAAGAGACTAAGTATTTTTTTTTATTGGAATTCAATTATGAAATACCGTTCTGAACTTAATTAACGAATTGAATTTTACCTTCTTTTTATCTCCCCATCTTATATGAGGGCTTATCCCCCATACCATATATTTATATATGGAGTATATTTGATATATAAATTGATTTAAATTAAATAGAAAGCCTTTAAAAACTCTTGTCTTACCCACATTAGACAAAATGAACTAAAAAAGAATTTCGAATTTCAGTATCTTTCAGTATCTAAGTATAAATACTAAGAAAAAACAGAAAGAAGGATTGATTTGCGGCAATAGATGTCTTTCACATACAACTAGAAAAAAGTAATCCCTTTTTAAATGGCAGTTCCAAAAAAACGCACTTCGATGTCAAAAAAGCGTATTCGTAAAAATCTTTGGAAGAAAAAGACTTATTTTTCCATAGTACAATCTTATTCTTTAGCAAAATCAAGATCATTTTCTAGCGGCAACGAGCATCCAAAACCAAAAGGTTTTTCTGGGCAACAAACAAATAATAAGGTTTTGGAATAATCTGAATTGAACTATCCCAACTCAAAGAAATTCCAATTATTTAATATGAATGAATAATTCGGATTAATTAACGAATGTACTTTTATGTGTCGAATTCCTCGGTACAATATTCTTAGAACGAATCCCTCTGTTATCCATTATATAGAACAAAAGTTTTTGGTATATTGTGTCCTCAGTATTCTTTTCCTAGCAAAGAACTTTTTTTTGGTAATAGAATCCTCATATTTTTTTTATGAGGATTCTATTACCAAAAGTAGACTATTCTTGCAATAGGACTTACAACCTCTACCTATCTTATCCAATCTTATCCAAAATTCCCATATAAATGAGTTTAGAACCGGTAAATCATATTAATAAGAGCGTAAAGATTTTCATTCTATAAATTTTTCTAAAATACAAAATTCTTTGTAGTTAATGATGAAATTCTAATGTTCCTAAATTCTATGGCCTCTCCCAGTCTCGACGATTCGCGAGAAAATAACTATTATTCTTTTAAGTTAAAAATTATTTTAAGTTAGCCGCCATGGTGAAATTGGTAGACACGCTGCTCTTAGGAAGCAGTGCTCAAGCATCTCGGTTCGAGTCCGAGTGGCGGCAGTCTAGAAAAAGAATACAATAGATTAGAAAATGGATTCAATTCGAAATTTCCAATTTTGTAATGGGACCTTATCCTTATGCTATTTGCAACTTTAGAACATATACTAACTCATATCTCGTTCTCAACCATTTCAATTGTGATTACGATTCATTTGATAACCTTATTAGTTCGTGAACTTAGGGGATTACGTGATTCGTCAGAAAAAGGAATGATAACAACTTTTTTCTCTATAACAGGATTCTTAGTTTCTCGTTGGGTTTCTTCGGGACATTTTCCATTAAGTAATTTAGATGAGTCATTGATCTTCCTTTCATGGGCTCTGTATATTCTTCATACTATTCCTAAGATACAGAACTCGAAAAATGATTTAAGCACAATAACTACACCAAGTACTATTTTAACGCAAGGCTTTGCCACGTCGGGTCTTTTAACTGAAATGCATCAATCCACAATACTAGTACCTGCTCTACAATCTCAGTGGTTAATGATGCATGTCAGTATGATGTTACTAAGCTATGCAACTCTTTTGTGCGGATCCTTATTATCCGCCGCTCTTCTAATCATTAGATTTCGAAAGAATTTCGATTTCTTTTCTAAAAAGAAAAAAAATGTTTTAAGTAAAACATTTTTCTTTAGTGAGATTGAATATTTATATGCAAAAAGAAGTTCTTTAAAAAACACCTCTTTTCTCGCATTTCCAAATTATTACAAATATCAATTAACTGAGCGTTTGGATTTTTGGAGTTATCGTGTCATTAGTCTAGGGTTTACTCTTTTAACCATAGGTATTCTTTGTGGAGCTGTATGGGCTAATGAGGCATGGGGATCCTATTGGAATTGGGATCCTAAGGAAACTTGGGCTTTTATTACCTGGACCATATTTGCAATATATTTACATAGTAGAACAAATCAAAATTGGAAGGGTACGAATTCCGCACTTGTAGCTTCGATAGGATTTCTTATAATTTGGATCTGCTATTTTGGTATCAATCTATTAGGAATAGGTTTACATAGTTATGGTTCATTTACATTACCATCTAAATGATTACATAACATAAAACCTTCATAAAATGAAGGTTTTTTCCTTTTTTGTTTGATTTGAGAACCCCTTGACCGTCTTTTCAAGGGGTTCTCAAAAATTCGAGATAGATCTAATTAGACTTTTTTCCTTTTTTATTTATGAATTTTATGTTTTTTCCACTATGGAATATAGAGCGGACTAGTTAAAAAAAAAAAAAAGAAAATCCTATTTAGGATAATAATTGTATAATAGAGCCTCTACCCTGTCAACAGATAGCGAGAGAACAAAATCTGGATAAATACCAATTCCTATTACTGGTAAAAAGATACAGATTAAAAGAAAGAGTTCCCGTGGTCCAGAATCCACAAAATTTTCGTTTGGAACATGAAATAGCTTGTATCCATAGAACATCTGGCGTAACATAGATAATAAATAAATAGGAGTTAATATCATTCCAATTGCCATTACAAAAGTAATTAGCATTTTTGGCATTAACATAAATTTAGGACTAGTAATTAGCCCAAAAAATACTACTAATTCGGCAACAAAACCGCTCATTCCTGGCAAGGCAAGAGAAGCCATTGAAAAGCTACTAAACATGGTAAAAATTTTTGGCATTGGAATAGATATTCCCCCCAGTTCTTCGAGATAAACAAGACGCACTCTATCACAAGCCGTTCCCGCCAAGAAAAAAAGTGTAGCACCGATAAATCCGTGGGATAATATTTGTAAAAAAGCTCCATTTAGTCCAATGTTGGTTATGGAACCAATTCCTATAATTATGAAACCCATGTGAGATACGGAGGAGTAGGCTATTCTTTTTTTGAAATTTCGTTGACCAAGAGAAGTTGAAGCTGCATAGATTATTTGCACCGCTCCTATTATTACCAACCAGGGGGAAAATAGATAATGAGCATGAGGTAACAATTCCATATTGATCCGAATCAATCCGTATGCTCCCATCTTTAATAGAATTCCGGCTAAAAGCATACATGTACTGTAATGCGCTTCCCCATGGGTATCTGGTAACCACGTATGTAGAGGTATAATCGGCAATTTGACAGCATAAGCAATAAGGAAGCCAAAATACAGTAGTATTTCTAATGTTGCAGGGTATGATTGATTAATCAATTTTTCCAAATCGAATCCGGGTTCATTGGCACCATATAACCCCATACCCAGAACTCCAATTAAGAAAAAAATGGAACCGCCTGCAGTATACAAAATAAACTTGGTAGCTGAATACAGACGCCTCTTTCCCCCCCACATGGATAAAAGTAAGTAAACAGGGATTAATTCTAACTCCCACATGATAAAAAAAAGTAAAAGGTCTCGTGAAGAAAATAATCCTATTTGACCGCTATACATTGCTAGCATCAGGAAATAGAATAATCGCGAATTCCGGGTAACCGGCCAAGCCGCTAAAGTAGCTAAAGTAGTGATAAATCCTGTCAATAAAATAGATCCTAATGAAAGTCCATCGATTCCCAATCTCCAGTGGAAATCCAAAACATCTATCCATTTAGAATCCTCCCTTAATTGGATTAAGGGATCCTCCAATTGGAAATGATAACAGAATGCATAAGTCATTAAAAGGAATTCTAATAAACAAATAGATATAGTATACCACCTAACGATTTTATTTCCTTTATGAGGTAAAAAGAAAATTAATGAACCTGCAAATATCGGCAAAACAACAAGTATTGTTAACCAAGGAAAATAACTCATGATAAAGTAATAAAGACAAGATACGTTTTGACCAGAAAAGCCCATGCTCGATTATTTCGAGCACAGGCTTCTTCGGTAAAGAGGAATCAGACGATTCAAGTGGAGTTTTTTGTAACGTATCAATAAGATAGAGCCATGCTGCGGGTTGTTTCAGGCCCTAAATAAACGCGGACACTTAAAAAATCTGTTGGGCAGGCGGATTCGCATCTCTTACAACCCACACAATCTTCGGTTCTCGGCGCGGAAGCAATTTGCTTGGCTTTACATCCATCCCAAGGTATCATTTCTAATACATCTGTTGGACAAGCTCGTACACATTGAGTGCATCCTATACATGTATCATAAATTTTTACAGAATGTGACATTGGATCTCTAAATTTCCCTTTTCAACATAAAAAATTTCGATCTGGTAAAAATGAAATTAGTACTATATAAATTAGATATATTGTAGACACCAGACGAAGCAATGGTTTATCCAAACTTTAACAAATAGTGCAATATATTTCTTAATCTGTTTGTGAGAAAGCATGAAAAGAGCTAAGAGACTTGAATTTAAGACTTCAACAGTAATAATTATACGAATTCTACATACTAATTTGAATTAGCCAATAAATTGGGTATCATCTTTTCAATATAAATTATTGCAATATTCAAATTGCAATATCAATGAATTGCAAAAATGCAATATTCAAATATTCAATAAGTAAAAAAGAATACTCAGAAATAACCTACTCAAAAAATGGATATTATTAAATATTAATAAGAAAATAAGATTAGATTTCTATTCATCTTAATGTTCTGTATTATTATATATGCGCCTTTGTTTAGAGGATTCTATGTCTAATTATTCAAAAAATGAGATTGATTGATACGCGTTGATTTCCTGTTACGATGGATAGAAGAAAGAATGGATAGTCCAATAGCGGCTTCAGCAGCCGCAAGGGCTATAACAAAAATTGCGAAAATGTCTCCTTTTAATTGGCGACTATCAAATAGATCAGAAAATGTTACGAGATTTAGATTAATTGAATTCAGTATAAGTTCAAGACATATTAGAGCTCTAACCATGTTTCGGCTTGTGATCAATCCATAGATACCAATCGAAAATAAATAGACACTCAAAAAAAGTACATGCTCAAACATCATTAACTAACTCCTTATCAATCTCGATTCATTTCAATATGAGGACAAGAATTGAACCGATTCAATTAATTAGAATAGAATAATTACGCAACAAAAGGGAAAAGAAGGTATTTGTTGTGTTGGCAGTAGATTGTTTTACTAAATCAAAATTGTGATTCTTTAGTTATTTATTTTTTATTTGAAATTCTAAGAATTTTTACTCATTCTAAGTATTTCTTATTGTCGAGCCATAGTAATTGCACCTATTAAAGAAACTAGAAGAATTAGGGAAATGAGTTCAAACGGAAGATAAAAATCGGTTGCTAAATGAATCCCAATTTGTTGAACGTTATTTATGAGACCCTGTTCTACTATTTGGTTTGATCTTGTAGTCCAAAGAATTCCATACCACGACGTATCTGGGATAGTAGTCATTAGTGAAAAAGGAATAGTTATACAAACGAGTAAAGTAAACCCATCTCCAATAGTCCAATAATTCTTATCTTTAGACCACTCTGAGCCGTTTACAAACATTACAGCAAATATGATCAAGACATTTATGGCTCCCACATAAATAAGAAGTTGTGCGACAGCTACAAAGTAGGAATTCAATAAAAAATAGAATAAGGATATACAAACAAGAACTAATCCCAGTGAAAAGGCCGAATAAATTGGGTTGGTAAGTAATACTACTCCTAGACCCCCTAGTAGAAGAACAAATCCCCCAAATAGCACAAGAATCTCGTGTATTGGTCCAGGTAAATCCATTATGGATAAGAAGAAATTTATAGTATAAAATTTTTCATGAACTGACTAAAACTAAAAGATTCAAGGAAGGGAAAAGGTATTAGGATATTTTTTTGTATATGTATATAAGTTGTTAAGCAGTAGTTATTCTTTTTTCGTTATAGTTTAGTAAAAATGGATTTTTCTAACAAAAAAAATCCTAATACCTAGTAATCAGTAATCGTTCTTGAATTCCAAGATTTTTCTTCGTCTATTTGACTTTGAGGCGAATTCCTAATTGTTTGAATTGTGTAATCTCCCATTATGGAGATTGGTAACCGACTCAAAGCAATTTGATTGTAATTCAATTCATGACGATCATAAGTAGAAAGTTCATATTCTTCAGTCATTGATAAACAATTTGTCGGACAGTATTCAACACAGTTACCACAAAATATACAAACTCCGAAATCAATACTATAATTAAGCAATTGTTTCCTTTTAATATCTTTTTCAAATCTCCAATCCACAAGGGGTAGATCTATCGGGCATACGCGAACACATACTTCACAAGCAATGCATTTATCAAATTCAAAGTGTATTCGCCCCCGGAAACGCTCTGATGTAATTGATTTTTCATAAGGGTAGTGAATCGTTATAGGGAAACGATTTGTGTGGGATAAGGTAATTATGAAACCTTGACCAATGTATCTTGCGGCGCGTATTGTTTGTTGACCATAACTAATGAACCCAGTTAGCATAGGGAACATATTCTAAATATATATGAAAAAGGTATGTTTCTTTCTCTTGTTTGAGAGAACTTTTGTGTTGAAAATATTCTTACTCTTATTGTATTATCTTATTTATAGTGAAACTAGTTGGGAAGAAGTTGTTAATAAGAGATTGCCCAGAGAAATAGGTAAAAGAAATTTCCATCCAAGATTTAATAACTGATCCATTCTCATCCTGGGTAAAGTCCATCTTATTGTGATAGAAATGAAGAGAAATAAATAAGCTTTAGTTAATGTAATAAAGATACCTACTACCATTTCCAAAATTCCAATTATTTTATTCATTTGGAAAAACCCAAAAAAGGATATATAGGGAATAGAGAAATTCCACCCCCCTAAGTATAGAACAGTTACAAATAAAGCGGAAACTAATAAATTTAGGTAAGAAACAAGATAAAATAAACCATATTTAATACCAGAATATTCGGTTTGATAACCTGCTACTAATTCTTCCTCTGCTTCTGGTAAATCAAAGGGTAATCTTTCACATTCTGCCAAAGAAGAAATTAGAAAAACTAGAAAACCTATAGGCTGACGCCAAAGATTCCATCCAAAAAAACCATATTTGGACTGTGCTTCAACTATATCAACTGTACTTGAACTGTTAGATAATCATAGTCGGTGATAACATCACAGTTCCCACCGCTATTCCAAAACCGTACATGAAACCTTAGCTTCATACGGCTCCTCTATGATCAGAAAAAGGGAAAGGATTGTTTCATTTCGGTATTATCCCCTGGGCATAGATAGAATTAGGTAAGATAAAATAGATTGGAAAGGCCCAAATTAGACCAAAGCAATTCCGTCTGCTAGAATAACAAAAAAGCGCTTCCGAATTGATCTCATCCTTTATATAATAAAAGAAAAAATTTTTCTTTGTTCGGTAATAACTTAATATTGTAATAAAACACTCGTTATAGCAATTAATAAATGGAAAGAATTGGGCATTAGTTCATGAGGAATTCTGTATGAATAGGGATAAAGAATAAATAAAGATCCTTTTTTGTATTGCATTCCATATCTTTTGTCCTATTCTTCTTTTCCGAGGAAGGGTATACTTAAAAAGAAAAAAGAATAAAGGGTTAATTCGTTCTTGATAGCCATTTCTTTAACAAGTGAATGGGAACATACTCTAGACCGGAATCCAAAGAAAGTACTACTTGATCATTTCCACCAATTTCAAGTCCTTATTACGATTCCTTTTATGAGGAAAAATGTCTAATGATTTAGATTCTCTCATTACTAATCCTGTATGTACTTTAGTGTTTCTAACCCCTCACTAACTTTTGATGGATTGCCTTATGGTTATAAGTTATAGTAATAACTTATAATATTCTAGTAGTGGAATTCCATATTGCGAATCCTTTATTCTTGCCCGCTTCAAGATATGATGACTAATCAAACAATCTCAACCTTGGGGTAAAGAGTTTACACTGCTTATGTTTACTGGAACTTTTTTCTTGTACGTAGGAAATGAGATTTTGTATTTTTACTACAAATTAATAAGCTGTTTTGTTTCACTCATATAGCTATCTAGTTTAACTTACCAACTCGAATACAGAATAAGCAAAGGAAGATAAGCATTCAATGTATTTTAGAAGAAAAAGATCCTATTTTAACGAATCACACGTAGAGATATTGCTAGGACACAAAAAGTTAATGGTATTTCATAACTAATAGATTGAGCAGCCGCTCGTAGACCTCCTGAAAAAGAATATTTATTATTTGAGCTATATCCCGCCATGAGAAGACCAATAGGAGCAATACTTGAAATGGCAATCCATAAAAAAACACCAATACTAAGATCAGCTAAAACAAAATGATATCCCAAAGGGATCACTAAAAAACTTAATAAAATGGATATGACTGCTATAGAGGGACCAATGCTAAATAAGGGAATCTCTCCTCGGGATGGCAGGATATCCTCTTTTAAAAGTAGCTTAGTTCCATCTGCTATAGCTTGAAGGAGTCCCAGGGGGCCAGCATATTCTGGACCAATACGTTGTTGTATCGATGCGGATATTTCTCTTTCTAACCACACAATTACGAGTACTTCTATTGTGATTCCCAGTAGGAGGGTCAAAATGGGTAGAATCCATACCAGTCCGTAGACTTCTTTTAATAATTCCGATTTCGAAAAAGAATTGATAGTTTCTACCTCTACCCTATCTATTATCATTTCAACGATCAACTTCCCCCATAATGATATCTATACTACCTAATATCGTCATGATATCAGCCAATTTCATTTTTTTAACTAGCTGAGGAAGAATTTGTAAATTAATAAAACCAGGTGGACGAATTTTCCATCTCCAGGGGAAAAGGCTATCATCTCCTACCAGATAAATTCCTAATTCACCTTTTGGAGCTTCTACTCTTACATAAAGCTCTTGCTTTGATAATTCAAAATTGGGCGAAGGTTTTTTACCAAGAAATCGATATTCAAAATCATTCCATTCGGAATTCTTTGCTTTCTTAAAGCGTCGGGCTTCTAAATTCTCATAAGGTCCTCCAGGAATTTTCTCTACAGCCTGTTGAATAATTTTTATGGATTCCCTCATTTCACTGATTCGTACTAAATAGCGAGCTAACGAATCTCCTTCTTTTTGCCATTGTACTTTCCAATCGAATTGATTGTAAGACTCATAAGGATCAATTTTACGAAGATCCCATTGTATTCCAGAAGCTCGTAACATTGGGCCCGATAAGCCCCAATTTACTGCTTCTTCTCCGCTAATAAAACCGACTCCTTCAACTCGTTCTAAAAAAATAGGATTTTGTGTAATAAGTTGTTGGTATTCAACAACTCCTCGTAAAAAATAATCACAGAAATCTAAACATTTATCCATCCATCCATAAGGTAGATCGGCGGCTACTCCTCCGATGCGAAAGTAATTATGCATCATTCGCATACCTGTAGCAGCTTCAAATAGATCATATATCAATTCTCTCTCTCTAAAAATGTAGAAAAAAGGAGTCTGTGCCCCGAGATCCGCCATAAAAGGTCCAAGCCATAACAAGTGAGAAGCTATACGGCTCAATTCTAACATAATTACCCTAATATAGCTGGCTCTTTGGGGTATTTGAATATTCTCCAAGAATTCTGGTGCATTTACCGTTATTGCTTCTGTAAACATAGTAGCTAAATAATCCCACCGTGTTACATAAGGCAAGTATTGTATAATAGTTCTGTTTTCCGCGATTTTTTCCATTCCTCTGTGTAAATACCCTAATATGGGTTCGCAATCAATAACATCTTCACCATCGAGAGTAACGATCAGTCGAAGAACACCATGCATTGATGGGTGTTGAGGGCCCATATTGACTATCATGAGATCCTTTCTTGTAAGCGGTAGACTCATATCCTTGTTCTTATTCGTTTTTCCATGAAAATGGATTATTCCATGAATTCCTCAAAACGAGGCTCATCAAAATGCAAAATCTAAGACTACTATAAGACTACTAATAAAATAAGAAAAAAATTCGAACGATTAAATTACTTCTCCCGAATATCCAACTGACTGATTAATTTCTTATAACGTACTCTATTTTTCTTTGCCAAATAAGCCAGCAAACGTTGACGTTTTCCCAAAAGTCTTCGTAGACCTCTTTCCGATGAAAAATCTTTTTTGTGTAATTCCAAATGTGAAGCAAGTCTCCGTATCTTATTGGTGAAACTGAATACTTGAAATTCAACAGAACCCCTGTTTTCTTGTTTTTCTTCTTTAACCATAAATCAAAAAATTTTTCTACCTCCT